ACCAAGAAATCACCCGCCCCCGTACATCTGTAATAGTCACAATGGTGTTGTTGAAACTTGCTTGAACATGAATAACGCCTTTTGGTATTCGACGTGCACTTTTACGTGAACCAATCCGTCCAGTCCTACGTGAAACACTTTTTGGTATAGATTTTGCCATATTTTCTCATTTCATAAATATAAGTCAGATATATGGATATATCCATTTCATGTCAAAACAGATCTTTTATTTTGATTTGTTCATCGGTTCCTTTAGAGAGTACCTTTTCGAAAGATTATCCTTGTCTTTGTTTATGTCTCGGGTTGGAACAAATTACTATTATGTGTCCTCTCCTACGGATCAGTCGACATTTTTCACAAATTTTACGAACGGAGGCCCGTATTTTCACTAATTTTCATAGTTGTTATTCCTTAACTGATTTGAAAATCTACTTATTGCAAGAAACTGATTTGAAAATCTACTTATTGGAAGAAAATCAGTTTCTTGCAATTTTTGAACAGTGACTTGTATCCTCATGAAAGGAATGTTGAAAAACCGCCTAATCATTCGAATCCTTGTTGTGGAGTCTATAAATTATACGCCCTCCTTTTGAACCATAACGACTTACTTCAATTTTGACTCTTTTGGCTCTATCTCCAGGTAGTACACGTATAAAACTGTGTCGAGCCCTTCCTGAAACATAACTTCGAATCTGACTTCAGTATATAAACGAACCCGGAGCATACCATTGGGAAGTGCTTCAGTAATTAAACCTTCATGAATCCATTCATTTTTCTTCTTTCATTCCAGGCAAAACCCCCTTGAAGTATCAACTACTGTAGGAGGAGTGATATTAGACAACTTGTCTTTTTTCGTTTTTTTTTTCACAAATTAGGAAGTTCCGGATCTAATTCGGGTACCAGAGGGATTACCATATATAACACAAAATTTCTCCGCCAATTCTTTCTAGTCGAGCCGCACGGTCTGTCATTATACCCCGAGAAGTAGAGAGAATTACAATCCCCATCCCGTCTAAAATTCTCGGAATTCGTTGATAGTTCGAATAGATTCGGAGACCAGGTCGACTGATTCGTTTTAAATTTAAACTGGTTCTATATGGTCTTTTCCTATTCCTTCTATGTCGTAGGGTTAAAACCAAAAAAGATTTGTTGTTTTCCACAAGTTTCCTTACGTTTTCGAGAAAACCCTCTCGTAAAAGTATTTTAACAATGTTTTCGGTGATGTTAGTAGACGCTATTCGAACCGTTCCTTTTCTATCCATGTCAGCATTTCGTATAGAAGTTATTATGTCAGCAATAGTGTCCTTACCCATGATAAACGCAAATTATTGTTACTTCCGAATTTTTATATAATCAACATGTTCGTTTTATTTTTGAAAATTATTAAAAGTATATGCGTGAGACATAATCTACTAATTTATCCATTTTAATTAAAGACTGTCACTCTATCGCGATCTCGTATTATAATACCTCAGGTGCTAATGAAACTATTTTAGTAAAATTTAACTGTCTCAATTCCCGTGCGATCGCGCCAAAAACTCGAGTTCCTTTTGGATTTCCTTCTTGATCAATGACAACTGCAGCATTGTCATCATATCGTATTATCATACCGTTGTCACGCTTGAGTTCTTTACAAGTACGTACAATGACAGCTCTGATCACTTCGGATTTTTGTAGAGGCGTATTTGGTACTGCTTCCTTGATCACAGCAACAATAACGTCACCGATATGAGCATATCGGCGATTACTAGCTCCTAGGATTCGAATACACATTAATTCTCGGGCCCCGCTGTTGTCTGCTACATTCAAATGGGTTTGAGGTTGAATCATATCATGTTTTTTTTAATGTAAAGTAAAGCAAAGGACGAAGTAAAAAAAAAAAGAAAACCTGCAATTGTTTTTTATACCCAAGACTTCTTTCCTTTGGTTCAACATTCCTATCCAGAAATAATGAATTGCGTTCTTATAGACATTTTGCACGCCGCTATTGAAATAGCCTTTCGAGCTATATTTTCGGCTACTCCACCCATTTCATAAAGTATTCTACCTGGTTTAACGACAGCTACCCAATATTCGGGGGATCCTTTCCCGGAACCCATACGAGTTTCCGTAGGTCTTACTGTAACTGGTTTATCTGGAAATACACGTACCCATATTTTTCCCCCACGGCGTATATTTCGTGTCATTGCGCGTCGCCCTGCTTCGATTTGTCTAGATGTGATCCAAGCGGGTTCAAGTGCTTGAAGAGCATATCTACCGAAACAAATATGATTACCTCGATAAGAAATTCCTTTCATTCTTCCTCTATGTTGTTTACGGAATCTTGTTCTTTTGGGGTTCTAGTTGATGGGTCTTTCTCAATTCCATCTCTATTACAGAACTGGACGTGAGAGTTTCTTCTCATCCAGCTCCTCGCGAATGAAACGACTAAAAAAGATTTTATCCGATATACATATATTTAATAAAGAATATACTGAATCATAGGATTCTTTGAAATTTC